ATTGATTCTTCTTGAATACAAATTACAATAATGTATATTATTCCTCGAATCGTTCGTTGAGAGGTAAAGGATTAAACCCTTTTAAGATAAGAAATAAAGTTTTTAATCGGAATATTAATCAAACGAGGGATCCCTTAACTAGTAAGGGATCCATAGAACGAATCGCACTTTTACCACTAAACTATACCCGCTCCAATGCGATTATTGTATATAAATAGATCTTTTGTCCAACAAAGGAATCACAAATAGGATCATAAAAGAATCATGAAAATTAGAGTGTTGACGTGTTTCGTAAGGGGATCTAATGAAATTAAGAAAGGAGGGCTCATTTCATTTTTGTATTTTGTTTTGCTAAAGGTGTTTTGACAGATACATCTCGACAAAACTACTTAAGCCATAACATAAAAATGCATTGTGCAAGAACCTTTAGTTCCATTCTTTTTTTTATCTTTTAGCTACTTTATCGGAAAAAAAAAGAGTAATAAGAAATGACATTCTTATGTTTGATCTTGTTTCAATAACAAGTATTTTTTTTTTCAGATCAAATAAATCAATTTTTCCAGGATTCATGGGAACAAAAAAGGCCCGGCTAGGTATTGACCTGGCCGAGCGGAAAAACAAGTTATTTCTATTTTATTTATTAGTTATTAGAATATTTGAATTCTAATATCTAATAATAGAATATATTAATTATTAATATTAATTTCGATTCTTTTTTATATTATTTTTAGATTATTTTTCTGAATTGAATAAAATAATAAAATATATAAATAAATATACAATAAAATACAATTACAATATAAAAAATATAAATAAATATACAATAAAATACAATTACAATAAATATAATTATTTATATAATTAATATATATTAAAAAATAAGAATAAAAAAAGAAAGAGAGATAAGATATAAAATAAAGAAGGACCCTTTTCAATTGGGGAGAGATGGCTGAGTGGACTAAAGCGTCGGATTGCTAATCCGTTGTACGAATTTTTCGTACCGAGGGTTCGAATCCCTCTCTTTCCGTTTCCGTCGATGATTTGGTATTTTATTTACCTTTTTTTTTTTGAATTTATAGAGCGGAGCCTCTTTTGTTTTATTTTTTTCATATTTATTTTTTTTTATTTATATTTTATATTAATGATTCATTTTTCTATTTTCTTATTTAATAGTGAAAATAGATAATAAGAATATTTCAAAATCAAGCACAAGCAAGGAAAACACAGAAAAAAATATGAGTTTTTATTCTTCACGTCCCGGATTACGTCCTGGATCGTTAGATAGGAATCCGAAGATGAAAAGAGAAACAAAGAATATCACTACCGTGTAAACAAATAGTTTTAGAGTAAGCATTACACAATCTCCAAGATCATTAAAAAAAAAAAAGAAAGAGAATAGATTCTCCTATACTACACATTATGTTTCTTTTGATACCAAGAAATGAAGTGAGTTCAAGAAATAGAAAAAACTTTTTGGAAATTTATTTGTAATAAGAGTCGATTCCTTTATTACCAAAGATTTTCTTTCATATCCAGAATTAGATATTGGTGAGGGACTCATAATAGGATTTTTCAATGGAAAAAAATGTAAGAATGAGGAAATGAGATGGTCCAGATTTTTCTTGTCTATAAAAAAATTTCCATATTTGAATCGAGGATTCACGCTATAAGACTTATCTGATCTTAAAAATTGTTAAAATGTTCGAATTTCTTTTTTTCGAAAAAATTATGAATTTTTCTAGGACAGTATTCAAATTAAGGATCTCATCGAAAACTTACAGCAGCTTGCCAAACAAAAGCTAAGAGAAAAAAGAGTAGAGGTATTACTGGCATAATATCTACAATTGGATTCAAAAAAGCGTAGGCTTCAGGTAATTTCGCGAAGAAAAAACTACTTGAATAAAGGGCAGAGTTAATACAAATACAGACCAAACTAAAGATATTAAGCATAACAAACATTTTTTTTCTTTAAGATAATTGTATTTTTTCTTTTTTTGAGTTAAATTCATTTAATTTAAGTTAATATTTTTATTAATATATTCTGAATTTTATACTAAATGAATTATTAATTTATTGTTATTGAATTTTTTTTAATTTCGCTTTTTTTGTTGTTATTTATTTCATTTTTGATTTATACTATTAATAAATATTAATTAATGAAATAAAAAAAAATGAAATAGAAATAATAATATTAATAAATAAATAATAAAAAAAGTTGAATTAATTACGAATAAAATGATAAATCAAATAAAGAATAAAGAAAGTAGACCCCAAAAATCCTTCTTTGATTTGAACTTATCCAATTCAAAATCTTTCCATTCTGAAATAAATCTGAAATAAAAAAGAAATACAAAAATAGAAGAAATCATACTTTCATGCAATATCTTAATTGAATTCTATGTAATGATCAATAATTTCAGTTTAATTCTATATCTACACATATAAAAATTCTAGCAACAATTTATTCTATAGATATTTAGATATTTGAACTGAAATTGACGAACAACCAATATCAATAATAGTGTTTATAAGTATCGAATAGAAATAGAAATGGGGCGTGGCCAAGTGGTAAGGCAACGGGTTTTGGTCCCGCTATTCGGAGGTTCGAATCCTTCCGTCCCAGAGCATATACATTCATGATATATATCATATCTGAATACAAATTTTGTATTGTATATCAAAATAAAGAATAAAGATTGCCCTTTTTTGAGAAACCTTCTGTTTAAGACTTGGGTAGAATGTGATTCTTCTTTTTTTTTTTAATGATTCGTCTCGAAATCGAGTCACTTTGAAGATGTAGATTCAAAAAGAACTTCTTTTTTTTTTATTCGTGTTATTGTATATTAAAAATGGATAATCCATATTACATATTATTCTTATTCTAATAAAAAAATATTAAAATAATTAATTTGAAATTTCGAATTCGAAATGGAAATTCAAAGAAATAAAAATAAATAGGATTTCGAAATTTAAATAGAAATAGAAATATATAAAAGAAATAAAAAAAAATCGAATTTCATATAATATGATATATATTTTTAATATTAAATTAATATTAATTATTAAATTAATATTAATAAATTAATATAAAATATATTTCATTTTTTTTTTGAATTAATAAAATAAATTAATTCAAAAAAAATAAATAAATAAAAAATAGAATTATATTCTAATTAATAATAATTCGAATTCTATTTATTTTTCTATTTTTAAGTTTAAGAATATTTCGAATTTCCTTTTTTCTAAAAAAAATAAGAATCGAAATTCTATTCCTACAATATCGGGTTAATTTGAATTTTTGTTGATACTTCTTTACTTTAGAAATTTGCCATTCATATAGAAAGAAAAAAATATGGATTATTATGTATCGATTGAATCAATGACTATTCATGATTTCATAATTGAATCAATTACATACCGGCTCCAAACTAGAGGAATGTTATGGTAAAACTTCGTTTGAAACGATGTGGTAAAAAGCAACGTGCGACTTGAAAGACATGATTAGATTAGCCGTGGATTCTTACATCCACCATTTTTCTATTATATAGTATATAGAAATGAGGGTGCTCTTGACTCGACATCGTTTGTTCTGTTCCACTCGAATTCATTTTTGGGGGTAAGGGTTGATGATGGAAATAGGACATGATGGAGCTCGAGTTGATTCATTTCTCAGGGGCAAGTTTCTAGGGTTAGTGAAAATTAATAAGTTAGAACAACTTCGTAAGTATATTTTCAATATAGAAATCGAAAGGATCCAATTCGAGCAAGTTCAAAAAAATTGTTGGAATTGGTAAAACTATTTCGATCAAAAGTGGATCTGCGGGAATCGACCATCTATTTGTATGATCCTTTGATGGAAAGAAATAAAACAAATTGGTATGTTGCTGCCATTTTTGAAACGATTAAAGATCCTCGAAGTAATGTCTAAACCCAATGATTCAAAGAAAAGCTAACGGATCATAGAACAAGTAAATACCATTTTCAATTGTCTCAACAAATATATTAGACTGAAGACGAAAAATAGATTCTAAAGAAAGGAGACAGACAAGAAAAGGGGGTAAAGACTGCTCAATAAATGAAATAAAATACCTAACTAAAGGTTTGGTTTTCCTTTGAGTTATTGTTATTTGAGAGTTATCCAACTTGAGTTATGAGGTTGCGAATACGAGTGATTCTTTTTCGGGAAAGAAGAAGAAAAAAAGTATTTAAAGCATAGTCTAATTGATTTGGTTATTTTATGGATCTATTTGATATCATAATTCTATACATAGACATAATTTCTAATTTTCTCGAGCCGTACGAGGAGAAAACTTCTTATACGTTTCTAAGGGGGTGTATTGTTTATCTATATCTATCCCAATGAGCCGTTTATCGAATCGTTGCAATTGATGTTCGATCTCGAAGAGAGGGGAGAGATCTTCGGAGAGTGGGTTTTTATGATCCGATAAAGAATCAAACCTATTTAAATATTCCTGTTATTCTATATTTCCTTGAAAAGGGCGCTCAACCTACAGGAACTGTTCAGGATATTTCAAAAAAGGCAGGTGTTTTTATGGACCTTTATCCTAATCAACAAACGAAATTTAATTAATGAAATAAATACATAAAAAAAAGAGGGTGTGGATGACTTGTATATAGATTTATATAACTCTTTTCTCTCTTATCCCCCCCCGCTCTCTTCTCTTGCTCTATTCATACCTAATTTATTCTTACTGCCATAGAATGGCAGTTTTCTACAAAAAATCCCTTTTTTTATTTATGGATATAAATAATCTAAAATAAAAAAAAGGACAAATGAAGTAATAAATGAAGTAATTTGGTCTATAAATACATTGGTGCTTTTTGTTGGAATTCTCTGAATCAATTAAAAAAAGGGGGTTAGGTTAAGCTTTCTTACTCTTTATATTGATTGAATTATTATATTATTATATCTTTGATATCTTTGATTTATTATATTTATTGATTGAATAAACCCGATCTCTATTTTTTTTCATTTATTTTTGCATACGCCTTTTTTTTTGTATCTATGTCGATTATTTCTATAGTGTTAATACAACATAATTGCTTGGTTTTTTTATTTACTTTATTTTTTTTGTATTAGCTCAGTATTTATTATTTATATTGATTCTATTTACAAACTTTGATTGAATTAAATTCAATTGGATTTCAATTGGTATTTCTTTGTTCTTTTTTGTTATTTAATATTTCAGTTTCTAATTCGTTTATTTTCTCTATTGTATTCTTTTTTCAACATTAATATTGACAACAGTGTATCAAACAAATATAATCCGATCGTGAATAAATGGATCCATTTATTCCCGTTCCATAGCATAGGATTTTTTTTACTTCATCAAATGGATGGGTTCGTTGGATTTTCTGTGATATAAACAAGAAAAGAAAATTTTTAATTGAATATTAGAATATAAATAACAAAGGAAAATAAAAAATTTAATAAGAAATTTTGAATATAAAAAGAAATTATAAAAAAATTAATAAAGATTAATAAAGAAAATGAAAATAATGTATAATTAGAATATAGGAGACAAAGAGGTGATCTATAAATTGTGATTTGATTTTTTTTTATCTGAGAAAATTTTTTGTATTTTCATCTGATCTGTTCATTTTTATGTTCAGAATCGATTCTACTTCGACATTTTTTATTTTTTTTTGGAATATTTTTCCAATTCAATCTTTTTATTTATTTTGATTGTGATTGTATCTACATATTTTATTATTTTTTAGTTTCTTTTTTTAGTTTATTTGATTAGGGTTGCTAACTCAATGGTAGAGTACTCGGCTTTTAAGTGCGACTCAATTTTTTACACATTTCTATGAAGCAACGGATTCGTACATACCATCGGTAGAGTTTGTAAGACCACGACTGATCCAGAAAGGAATGAATGGAAAAAGCAGCATGTCGTATCAATGGAGAATTCTAAGAATATTTCATTGTTATTGTTATTGGATTGGGCCCCAATTCTTGTTTGAATTCTTGGCTCGGAACAAAAAAAATTCACATTTTGGTTGAATTAATAAATGGATAGAGTTTGGCGGCTCCAATTATAGGGAAACAAAAAGCAACGAGCTTTCGTTTTGAATTTGAATGATTACCCCATCTAATTATACGTTAAAAATATATTAGTACTTGATGCGGGAAAAGCTTTTCCCATGGATGGATTATTGATTTTTGTTATGAGTCCTAACTATTAGCTATTCTCCATTATATTATGGGGTGGCGATAAATGTGTAGAAGAAAGAGTATATTGATAAAGATTTTTTTTTTCCAAAATCAAAAGAGCGATTGGGTTGAGAAAATAAAGGATTTCTAACTATTTTGTTATCCTAGAACGAACATAAAACAATTAGATGGAAAAAGCGAGTAGAGAGAGTCCGTTGATGAGTCTTACTTATTTTCTAGGTATCTATTCCATTTTTATTAGAATAGAATACCCTGTTTTGACTGTATCGCACTATGTATCATTTGATAACCCAATAAATCCTCGGCCCAAATAGAATTTCCAAAATGGAGGAATTTCAAGTATATTTAGAACTAGATAGATCTCGTCAACATGACTTCCTATACCCACTTATTTTTCGGGAGTATATTTATGCACTTGCTTATGATCATGGTTTAAGTTTAAATAGTTCCATTTTGTCGGAAAATCTAGGTTATGACAATAAATCTAGTTTACTAATTGTAAAACGTTTAATTACTCGAATGTATCAACAGAATCATTTTTTTATTTCTGCTAATGATTCTAACAAAAATCCATTTGGGGGGTACAACAAGAATTTGTATTCTCAAATAATATCAGAGGGGTTTGCCGTCAGTGTGGAAATTCCATTTTCCCTACAATTAATCTCTTCCTTAGAGGAGGTAGAAATCGTAAAATCTTATAATTTACGATCAATTCATTCAATATTTCCTTTTTTTGAGGAAAAAGTTCCATATTTAAATTATGTGTCAGATGTACGAATACCCTACCCTATCCATCTGGAAATCTTGATTCAAACCCTTCGATACTGGGTGAAAGATGCCTCCTCTTTTCATTTATTAAGGCTTTTTCTTTATGAGTATTTTAATTGGAATAGTCTTATTACTCAAAAAAAATGGATTTCTATTTTTTCAAAAAAGAATCCAAGATTATTCCTGTTCCTATATAATTTTTATGTATGTGAATACGAATCTATCTTTCTTTTTCTCCGTAACAAATCTTCTTATTTACGATTAACATCTTCTGGAATCCTTTTTGAGCGAATCAATTTCTATGCAAAAATAGAACATTTTGTAGAAGTCTTTGATAAAGATTTTCCGTCCACCCTATGGTTCTTCAAGGACCCTTTCATTCATTATGCTAGATATCAAGGAAAATCCATTCTGGCTTCAAGGAATACGCCCTTTTTGATGAATAAATGGAAATACTATCTTATCCATTTATGGCAATGTCATTTTTATGTTTGGTTTCAATCAGAAAAGATCCATCTAAACCAATTATCCGA